CCGTAAGAACGGAAATGTCACAATATTTTTTTGACACATGTAAAAGTGATGGAAAACTAAGAATATCTTTTACATACCCGCCAAGTTTATCAACTTTTTGGAAAATGATAAAAAGAAGGCTACCCCTATTGTCACTCAAAAAAACGCTCCCTAATGAACTGGACAATCAGTGGGTTTCTACTAACAAAGAAAAAAGTAATAATCTGAATAAGGAATTTTTCAATCGACTTGAAGTTCTAGACAAGGAATCTCTTTCTCTGGATATACTCGAAACAAGAACTAGATTGTGTAATGATGATACTAAAAAAGAATACGTGCCTAAAATGTATGATCCTTTGTTAAATGGACCATATCGAGGAACAATCAAAAAAGAGTTTTCACCTTCAATCATAAACAATACTTCGCTAGAAAATTGGAAAGAGAGAGTTAGACTAAATAGGATTCATACTATCTTTCTTCCGAATACTGATTACCAAGAATTTGAACAAAAAGTGGATACGGTTGATAAAAAATCATTATCAACAGAAATTGACGAGTTCTTAACTTTAATCAATGAGTTTGGTAACGAACCAAAATCGAGTTTAAATTTGAAAGACCCTTCTTTATTTTCAGACCAAGAGCAGGGAAGAGTGAATTCAGAAAAAAGAACGCAATTTGTAAAATTTGTATTCAATGCAATTGATCCTAATGGGACAAAATCTGGAAAAAACTCGATTGGAATAAAAGAAATCAGTAAAAAAATACCTCGCTGGTCACATAAATTAATCACCGAATTGGAACAACAATTGGGTGAATTTAAAGAGGGCGCATCACTGGATCATCAAATTCGTTCAAGAAAAGCCAGACGTGTAGTGATTTATACTACCAACATGGAGAGTAACGATCCTGAGGTCAAAGAAGAAGTGGCTTTAATAAGCTATTCGCAACAATCAGATTTTCGGCGAGGTATGATTAAAGGCTCTATGCGGGCTCAAAGGCGCAAAACAGTTATTTGGAAACTATTTCAAGCAAATGCGCATTCCCCCTTTTTTCTCGACAGAATAACCCCCCCTCGTCTTTTTTCTTTTGATATCTCTGAACTGATTAAACCAATTTTTCGAAATTGGGCAGGTAAAGAGGGAGAATTCGAGATTCTAGAGTCTAGCGAAGACCAAACAAACAGAGAAGAGAAAAAAGAAAAGGACAAAAAAGCGAAGAACAAAACAAAAAAGGAAAAATCACGGATAGCGATAGCAGAAGCCTGGGATAGCATTCCTTTTGCGCAAATAATAAGAGGTTCCATGTTAATAACTCAATCAATTCTTCGAAAATATATTCTATTACCTTCATTGATAATAGCCAAAAATCTCGGGCGTATGTTATTCTTGCAACTTCCTGAATGGTCTGAAGATTTGCAGGAATGGAATAGAGAAATGCATATTAAATGTACTTATAATGGTGTTCAATTATCAGAAACAGAATTTCCAAAAAATTGGTTGAGGGATGGGATTCAGATCAAAATTTTATTTCCTTTTTGTCTGAAACCTTGGCATATATCTAAACTGTACCCCTCCCACGGAGAGCTAATGAAAAAGAAAAAACAAAAAGATGATTTTTGTTTTTTAACAGTTTGGGGAATGGAAACTGAAGCTCCCTTTGGTTCTCCCCGAAGGCGCCCTTCCTTTTTTGAGCCCATTTTTAAGGAACTCGAAAAAAAAACTGGAAAATTAAAAAAGAAAAATTTTATAACTATAAAAGTTTTAAAAGGAAAAACAAAAATATTTCGAAGAGTTTCAAAAGAAACCAAAAAATGGCTTATCAAAAGTATTCTATTTCTAAAAAAAATAAGAGAAGAACTTTCAAAAGTTTCAAAAGTCATTCTAATTGTATTATTTAGATTCAAAGAAATATCTGAATCGAATGAAACGAAAAAAGAAAAAGATTCTCTAATTAGTAATCAGATAATTAACGAATCATTTAGTCAAATTGAATCTGGAAATTGGCCAAATTCTTCACTGATAGAAACCAAAATGAAGGATTTGACTGATAGAACAAGTACAATCAAAAATCAAATAGAAAGAATTACAAAAGAGAAAAAGAAAGTAACTCCAGAAATAGACATTAGTCCTAATAAAACAAATAATATTAAAAAATTAGAATCGCCAAAAAATATTTTCCAAATATTAAAAAGAAGAAATACTCGATTAATATGGAAATTCCATTATTTTCTAAAATTATTCATTCAAAGATTATACATCGATCTATTTTTATCTATCATTAATATTCCCAGAATTAATACACAACTCTTTCTTGAATCAACAAATAAATTGATTGATAAATACATTTCCAATAATGAAATAAATCAAGAAAAAATTAATAATCAAAAAAAAATTCACTTTATTTCGACTATAAAAAAGTCCCTTTCTAATATTAGTAAAAAAAATTCACATATTTTTTTTGATTTATCCTACTTGTCACAAGCATATGTATTTTACAAATTATCACAAACCCAAGTTATTAATTTGGCTAAATTTAGATCTGTTCTTCAATATAACAGAACGTCTTTTTTCCTTAAGACTAAAATAAAGGACTATTTTAGAACACTAGGAATATTTCATTCTGAATTAAAACATAAGAAACTTCAGAGTTATAGAATCAATCAATGGAAAAACTGGTTAAGACAGCATTATCAATACGATTTATCTCAGATTAGATGGTCTAGATTAATGCCACAAAAATGGCGAAATAGGGTTAATCAAAGTTGTATGGCTCAAAATAAAAATCGAAATTTAAACAAATGGAATTCATATGAAAACGACCAATTAATTCATTACAAAAAAGAAAATGATTCTGAACTCTATTCATTATCAAACCAAAAAGATAAGTTTTCAAAATGTTATAGATATGATCTTTTATCATATAAATCGATTAATTATGAAAATAAAAGTGAGTCGTTTATTTCTATATTACCCTTTCAAGTAAATAAGAACCTCGAAATTTCTTATAATTCAAACACGCCCAAACACAACTTTTTTGATATGTCCGGCAATCTTGATATCAATAATTATCTAAGAAAAGGCAATATTCTATATATAGAAAGAAATCTCGATAGAAAATATTTTGATTGGAAAATTATCCATTTTTCTCTTAGACAAAAAGAAGATATTGAGGCCTGGGTTAAGATCGATACCAACAGTAATCCAAATACTAAAATTGGTATTAATAATTATCAAATAATTGAGAAAATCGATAAAAAAGGCCTTTTTTATCTTACAACTCATCAAAATTCAGAAAACACTCAAAAAAATTCGAAAAAAGTCTTTTTTGATTGGATGGGAATGAATGAAAAAATATTTAACCGTCGCATATTCAATCTGGAATTTTGGTTCTTCCCAGAATTTATACTACTTTATAATGTATATAAAATAAAACCGTGGATTATACCAAGCAAATTACTTCTTTTAAATTTGAATACAAACGAAAATCTTAGTCAAAATAAAAACATCAATAAAAACCAAAAATCAAATAAAAAAATAAAGAATCGAATTCAAGAAGCAAAAGAACCCGCAGAAAGAGAGCGTGGATCAGATATAGAAAACAAAGTAAATCTGCGCCCTATTCTCTCACTCTCAAGCCCTGTTCCCTCAAAACATAAAAAGGATCTTGAAAAAGATTACGCGGAATCAGACACAAAGAAGGGTAAAAAGAAAAAACAATACAAAAGCAACACGGAAGCAGAACTAGATTTATTCTTGAAACGTTATTTGCTTTTTCAATTGAGATGGAACGATGCTTTGAATCAAAGAATGCTCGATAATATCAAGGTATATTGTCTCCTGCTTCGACTGATAAATCCAAACCAAATTACTGTATCGTCAATTCAAAGGGGAGAAATGAGTTTGGATATAATGCTGATTCAGGCGAATTTAACTCTTACAGAATTGATGAAGAAGGGGATATTGATTATCGAACCTATTCGGTTGTCTGTAAAAAATAATGGACAATTTATTATGTATCAAACCATAGGTATTTCATTGGTTCATAAAAGTAAACACCAAATTAATCAAAGATACCGAGAACAAAGATATGTTGATAAAAAGAATTTTGATGAATTCATTCTGCAACCTCAAACTCAAAGAATAAATACAGACAAAAATCATTTTGATTTGCTTGTTCCTGAAAATATTTTATGGTCTAGACGTCGTAGAGAATTGAGAATTCGAAGTTTTTTTAATTCTTTGAATTGGAATGGCGTCGATAGAAATTCAGTATTTTGCAACGAAACCAATGTAAAAAACTGGAGTCAATTTTTGGATGAAAGGAAACCTCTTTATAAAGAGAAAAAAGAATTAATTAAATTGAAGTTCTTTCTTTGGCCTAATTATCGATTAGAAGATTTAGCTTGTATGAATCGTTATTGGTTTGATACCAATAATGGTAGCCGTTTCAGTATCTTAAGGATACATATGTATCCACGATTGAAAATTAATTGATAGTACTATATACCCTGTCTCGTATAGAGTATCTGAAAGCAAACAAATGCACACATGCCTTGTCTTACATCTCATTCGAATCTAATTCGAGTAGACGATACTAAATCAATAAGGTATCGATTAGATCTAGAAATGAATCAACAGAATCTTCTTCATTTTAGGATTTTAGGTTTAAATTATTCGCTTTTGTGAATGACAAAAATCTACCTACCACCTTTTTGGATTCCTAATCTGAATCAAATTTGGAATTTGATTAATTTATTGGAATTGATAAAATTAGGAGTTCATAAAGAAATTAAGTCTATATACCACGTTCAAATTACTGGCATTATTATTACTGATCGATAAAATTCGATAAAATCCATATCTGTAAAATAAAGAAAGGGGAAATTCTTTTATGGTAAAAAATTCTGTCATTTCAGTTATTTTTCAAGAAGAAAAGAGAGGATCTGTTGAATTTCAAGTATTCAATTTCACCAATAAGATACGTAGACTTACTTCACATTTAGAATTGCACAAAAAAGACTATTTATCTCAGAGAGGTTTGAAGAAAATTTTGGGAAAACGTCAACGACTGCTAGCTTATTTGGCAAAAAAAAATAGATTACGTTATAAAGAATTAATTAATCAGTTGGACATTCGAGAGACAAAAACTCGTTAATTTTATTAATTTGAAGAGTCATTTCATTTTCACTTATATGTTTCGATTAAATTTTGATGAACTTCTTTTCACTTTCAGCAATTCATGGAAGAATGAATCGGTAAAAAACTTATGACTGCACCAACTACAAGAAAAGACCTCATGATAGTCAATATGGGGCCTCAGCACCCATCAATGCACGGTGTTCTTCGACTCATCGTTACTCTAGATGGTGAAGATGTTGTCGACTGCGAACCAATATTGGGTTATTTACATAGAGGGATGGAGAAAATTGCGGAAAATCGAACAATTATACAATATTTGCCTTATGTAACACGTTGGGATTATTTAGCTACTATGTTCACAGAAGCAATAACCATAAATGGACCCGAACAATTAGGCAATATTCAAGTACCTAAAAGGGCTAGCTATATCAGAGTCATTATGTTGGAATTGAGTCGGATAGCTTCTCATTTGTTATGGCTCGGTCCTTTTATGGCGGATATTGGTGCGCAGACCCCTTTCTTCTATATTTTTCGAGAAAGAGAATTGATATATGACCTCTTCGAAGCTGCCACCGGTATGCGAATGATGCATAATTATTTTCGTATCGGAGGAGTGGCTGCCGATCTACCCTATGGCTGGATAGATAAATGTTTGGATTTTTGCGATTATTTTTTAACAGGGGTCGCTGAGTATCAAAAACTTATTACCCGGAATCCTATTTTTTTAGAACGAGTTGAAGGCGTAGGCATTATTGGGGGAGACGAAGCATTAAATTGGGGTTTATCGGGACCAATGCTACGAGCTTCCGGAATAGAATGGGATCTTCGTAAAGTTGATCATTATGAGTCTTACGACGAATTTGAGTGGCAGGTTCAATGGCAACGAGAAGGGGATTCATTAGCTCGTTATTTAGTACGAATTGGTGAAATGACAGAATCCATAAAGATTATTCAACAGGCTCTGGAAGGAATTCCAGGAGGGCCTTACGAAAATTTAGAAATCCGACGTTTTGACAGATTAAAAGATCCTGAATGGAATGATTTTGAATATCGGTTTATTAGTAAAAAACCCTCTCCAACTTTTGAATTGTCGAAACAAGAACTTTATGTGAGAGTTGAAGCCCCAAAAGGAGAATTGGGAATTTTTCTCATAGGAGATCAGAGCGTTTTTCCTTGGAGATGGAAAATTCGCCCACCAGGTTTTATCAATTTGCAAATTCTTCCTCAGTTAGTTAAAAGAATGAAATTGGCTGATATTATGACAATACTAGGTAGCATAGATATCATTATGGGAGAAGTTGATCGTTGAAATGATAATTGATACAACAGAAATAGAGACTATCAATTCTTTTTCCAAATTGGAATCCTTAAAAGAAGTCTATGGGATCATGTGGATGCTTGTCCCTATTTTGACTCTTGTATTAGGAATCACAATAGGTGTACTAGTAATTGTTTGGTTAGAAAGAGAAATATCTGCAGGAATACAACAACGTATCGGACCTGAATATGCTGGCCCTTTAGGAATTCTTCAAGCTCTAGCAGATGGGACAAAACTACTTTTGAAAGAGAACCTTATTCCATCTACCGGAGATCCTCGTTTATTCAGTATCGGACCATCCATAGCCGTAATATCTATCTTTCTAAGTTATTCAGTAATTCCTTTTGGTGATCACCTTGTTCTAGCCGATCTTAGTATTGGTGTTTTTTTCTGGATTGCCATTTCAAGTATTGCTCCCGTTGGACTTCTTATGTCAGGATATGGATCAAATAATAAATATTCCTTTTTAGGTGGTCTACGGGCAGCTGCCCAATCAATTAGTTATGAAATACCATTAGCTCTATGTGTGTTATCAATATCTCTACGTGTGATTCGGTGAGACCTAAAATTTCTCAAAATTCTTTTCTTTCTAGAAAGAAGGGTAAAAAGATTTGATTGAATATATATATTTTCATTTTTATTCAGCATTGTAAGTTAATGAACTAAACCAGATAGTTATATGAGTGAAAGAAAACGGCTTCTAAATTTGCAGTAAAAAGGTTGAGTCTCATTTCCTATGTACAAGAATCAAATGGTGAAAAAAGTAAACATAAGCAATAGAGATTGTTTACCCCAAGATTGGTGAATTGTCATGATAGCTTGAAGCGGGTTCAAAAGATCAACTGTATGGAGTTTTTACTGTCTATTACCATAGATGGATTTCCACAACGGGAGGTTGAAAGCAAAAATGAGTGGATGGTTAGGAAGACCAAGATACACAAAGGATTAGTAATTGAGATTATGTAAGTTATCCAAGAGGATACTTCTGTACATAAAAGGAATTCGAATTGGGGCTTTACGTTCGTAGAAATGGTCAAGAAGTACTCCCCATGATTCTGATCCAGA